TCCATAGGGCCCTCTTATCTCTTCCTTCTCCGAGCTCGGGTTATGGAAGAAGGAACCGAGGAGGAGGTATCAGCAACAACTGGTTTTATTGCGGGACAGCTCATGATGTTCATATCGATCTATTATGCGCCTCTACATCTAGCATTGGGTAGACCTCATACAATAACTGTCCTAGTTCTACCGTATCTTTTGTTTCATTTCTTCTGGAACAATCACAAAAACTTTTTTGATTATGGATCTACTACCAGAAATTCAATGCGTAATCTCAGCATTCAATGTGTATTCCTGAATAATCTAATTTTTCAATTATTCAACCATTTCATTTTACCAAGCTCCACGTTAGCCAGATTAGTCAACATTTATATGTTTCGATGCAACAACAAGATTTTCTTTTTCACAAGTAGTTTTGTTGGTTGGTTAATTGGTCATATTTTCTTTATGAAATGGGTTGGATTGGTATTATTCTGGATACGGCAAAATCATTCTATTCGATTTCGATCTAATAAGTATTTTGTGTCAGAATTGAGAAATTATATGGCTCGAATCTTTAGTATTCTCTTATTTATTACCTGTATCTACTATTTAGGCAGAATGCCGTCGCCTATTGTCACTAAGAAACTGAAAGAAACCTCAGAAACGGAAGAAACGGAAGAAACGGAAGAAGGGGGAGAAAGAAAGGAAGAAAGCGATGTAGAAACAACTTACGAAACGAAGGAGACTAAACAGGAACAAGAAGGATCCACCGAAGAAAACCCTTCCCTTTGTTCGAAAGAAGAGGAGGATCTGGACAAAGATGAATTTCACTTTAAAGAGGCACGCTATCAAGATAGCCCAGTTTACGAAGATTCTGATCTGGAGACCCATCAAGAGAATTGGAAATTGGGAAGACTGAAAGAAATGAATATTAATAAAAAGATTGATATATAAGAAAAATACAAGAATAGATAAGATGAGATTCGTCCACCTCCCATATATTTTATCCCTTCGCTCATAAAGAAACTTGCAACACCAATCCCATTTATAATTCCATCAATTAGAAATTTATCAAAAAATTGAGTTAGTTCAGCTAATCCTCTTATACTCATGGTGAAAATGCCAGTATAAAAAACATCTATATAACCACGATTATATGACCAATTGTATATCACACCTTTTATTTTTTCCAGAATAATTATTTTAGGACCTCTTTTTAAAAAGAAATTCATTAAGCCAAAATTTTTGAAAGATGAATAAATAGATCCATAAAAAATAGATGCTAAAAATAGTCCGAAAAGAGCTATACCTACTGAAAAAAAAGTATTTGACAAAAATTCATACCAATCCTCAGAATAATTAAAATTTGGAGAAAAAAAAGTTGTTGATGGAGTTAACCATTTCGATAATAGATCTAAGTCTATTATTCTTCCGTTAAAAGGAATTCCTATTGATCCAATGAACAAAGTAAATAGTACTAATACTAGTAGAGGAAATAACATAGTATTGCTCGATTCGTGAGGATACATATAAGTGTACCTATTTATAAAGTAAGTACTAAAATCTCGTATTTTATTTCTTACATTCTTGTCAATTTTAGAGAGATCTTTTGAAAAAAACCAAAATATATTCTTATTCATTTTTGAAAAAATTAAATTACTATTTACTTCCTTCAGTGGCTCCTTTCCCCATAGAGATATTGAATAAAACGAGCTATTTTTTGTACTACTAAAACTACTATAATCTTGAAAATAAATACGCAAATACCCATCAAAGGTCAGTAAGTACATCCGAAACATATAAAACGCGGTTAATCCTGCTGTAAACCAAGCTATTAGTGCGAAAATTGGTGAGTACAACCAACTATCGTGAATAATTTCATCTTTAGACCAAAAACAAGCAAGAGGCGGAATACCACAAAGAGAAAGTGTACCTAAAAAAAAAGTAGTTTTTGTAATTGGAACATATTTTGTTAAACCTCCCATAAGAACCATATTCTGACTTTTCTCTGGTGAATATCCAACAATAGGTTCCATTGAATGAATAATGGATCCGGATCCCAAAAACAATAAAGCTTTAGAATAGGCATGAGTTATCAAATGGAATAAAGCAGCTCGATAAGAACCTATACCTAAAGCTAACATAATATAACCCAATTGAGACATTGTAGAATAAGCTAAACTTCTTTTAATGTCTCTTTGGGCAAGAGCCAAAGTAGCTCCTAAAAGCAATGTTATTATACCTACTAAACAAATGATATTCATTATGTAAGGTATAACTATGAAAAGAGGAAGAAGCCGAGCTACAAGAAAAATACCTGCTGCTACCATAGTAGCAGCGTGTATAAGAGCCGAAATAGGAGTGGGACCTTCCATGGCATCAGGTAACCATACGTGAAGGGGGAATTGTGCGGATTTAGCAATTGTACCGACAAATAATAAAAAGGCACATAAAGTAACAAAGAAAGAATTGACCCCATTTTTATGGATCAAAGTATTCACTATTTGGAATAAATCCCGAAATTCGAAACTACCAGTTATCCAATAAAATCCCAAGATTCCTAATAATAAACCAAAATCTCCTATACGATTAGTTACAAAAGCTTTTTGACAAGCACTTGCTGCAACGGGTCGTGTGAACCAAAAACCTATCAAGAAATACGAACACATTCCCACGAGTTCCCAAAAAATATAAATTTGTATCAAATTGGAACTAGTAACTAATCCCAACATTGAAGCATTAAAAAAACTCATATGAGCAAAAAATCTTAAATATCCTTGGTCGTGAGACATATAATTGTCACTATAAATAAAAACCAAGATTCCAACAGTAGTAATTAGTATTGACATAATAGAAGTAAGTGGATCGATCAAGTATCCGAACTCTAATAAAAAATCATTATTGATGATCCAAGACCATAGACATTGATAGGTAAAACTTCCGTTTATTTGCTGAATAGACAAATTGGCCGAAAAACACATAGCTATACTTAGCAGTAAAACACTTGGGAAAGCCCACATACGACGAATATCTTTTGTTGCTGTCGGAATAAATAGAAGTCCAAATCCTATTGACATAGTAACTGGGAGCGGAAAAAGGGGTATTACCCATGCATATTTATATGTATATTCCATAATAAAACAAATTGTTATTTTTTTTTTTTTTCTTATAATTGTTTCCAATTCACCAATTCAAATCTCTAAAAAAAAAACAAAACAATAATAAAACTCAAAGAAAAAAAAAGATATGAAAAAGATTCAATATTGGAATTTTTATTTGTTGTTTTATCAAATATTTTAAATAAGAGTTGAAATGAGCTGGCCAAATAATATGATCAAAGAATTAGTCAAGTTTTTTACTTAGTTATTAACTAACTTTCAACTCTAGAAAAAAAAATTTTTATGAAAAAATATGACACCATATTCTATTTTGAATAATTGGATTTTATCTTTACATTACATTAGATTTATGTACAATTATATATTTGATAAATATTGTATATACTTATATTTTTGAATTTTTTCTTTCTTTTTTTTTTCAATTATTTCGAGACCTAACACAAAACATAATTAAATATTCAGATTCTTTGTTGTATATCATAATTGTGCTTTTATATTTTGAAAAGCACAATTATGAAGAAAGAAAAAATAATCTCACGAATTCAATATAAATAAATATAAATTTGAATAAATAGAAAGACTATAAAAAATAAAATAAACAATACTGAGTACTTTGAATTCAGTAAACAGAAACTAATATGGAAAAGTGAAATACAAATAAAAAACATTAGGAAATTTTAATTATTTGTCTTTCAATTCAAAAATATAAAATTGTAAGTTCTTTGATACATGTTAATTAAGATTTTTCCAAGACTTTTTTTTGTGCGACAAAAAAACTTTTTGACTGTCCGGTGGAAACAGATTTAGCTAAAGAAAAAGCTTTTACTGCCGCTAAAGAGCCTTTTTTTTTCCAAAGATTTCTACGAATATGCTTTTTTGACATAGAAGTACGTTTTTTTGGAACTGCCATTAAAAAATAGGTGACTCATTTTTATGGTTGTATGTGAAAGACATATATTTTTCAAAAAAAAAAGAATTATTCTTTATTATTCATTATCTATACTTATTCCATAAATTTATCTCAATAATATAATAGCATATTTTTATTTCAGAATATACAATAAAAAAAAAAAAGAATAAAAGAAAATAAATGAAATAGTAAAATAAATAAAAAAATATTCTAAAACAATTTTATTTGAATAGACAAATATATTTTTATTTTCTATATTTTTTCTGATATTTGGATAATGTAATATTCATATTACATATTAATAATATTAATATAATAGAAAATATTAATTTAAATAATACTAATATAAAAAATAAAGTAAATAAAGTGAATGAGGTTATAAGTTAGAGTATAAATAAATGAAACTAAAAAAATTTTTGAATTTTATACCTTGACTGATGACTAAGAACAAAACTCTGGATTAACAAAAGCTAGGTTTCTAGTATATAAAATATATAAAAGTTGATTTTAAAAACTGAACTTATGAAGATACTTAATAAGTATTATTTATATTGAACATTTCCATATAAATGTAAATGCATCTTTCTTCACTGTTTCCAACTCTATTGAATATCGACAATTCAACATGAATTTCCTATTATTATTTCAAGTAAGCCGCCATGGTGAAATTGGTAGACACGCTGCTCTTAGGAAGCAGTGCTAGAGCATCTCGGTTCGAGTCCGAGTGGCGGCATTATATAATAATAAATAATATAGACACAATAGATCTAATAGAATATTTTAATCCCCGATTTCAATTCTTTAATAAGGACCCTTTTTATGTTGATGATATTTGTGACCTTAGAACATATATTAACTCATATTTCCTTTTCAGTCATCTCAATTGTGATTATTATTCATTTGATGAACTTATTAGTCTACGAAATTGAAGGATTACGCCATTCGTCAGAAAAAGGGATGATAGTTACTTTTTTATCTATAACAGGGTTTTTAGTTATTCGTTGGATTTCTTCGGGACATTTTCCTTTAAGTAATTTATACGAATCATTAATTTTCCTTTCTTGGAGTTTCTTTATTATTCATAGGATTTCGTATCTTGGGAATCATAAAAATAATTTAAGTGCAATAACTGCACCAAGTGCCATTTTTACCCAAGGTTTCGCCACGTCAGGTTTTTCAACTGAAATGCATCAACCCACAATATTAGTACCTGCTCTACAATCTCAGTGGTTAATGATGCATGTTAGTATGATGCTATTGAGCTATGCAGCTCTTTTATGTGGATCGTTATTATCAGTTGCTCTTATAGTGATTACATTTCGAAAGAACATCAATTTTTTTTTGAAAAATAAGAATTTTTTTAGTTTAAGGAAGTCACTTTTCTTTGGTGAGATGGAATATTTCAACGAAAAGGGGAGTGTCTTTAAAAAAACTTCTTTTATCTCATTTCAAAATTTTTACAAATATCAATTAATTCAGCGTTTAGACTATTGGAGTTATCGTGTCATTAGTTTAGGGTTTACTTTTTTAACCATAGGCATTCTTTCTGGAGCAGTATGGGCTAATGAAGCATGGGGTTCTTATTGGAATTGGGATCCTAAGGAAACTTGGGCATTTATTACTTGGACCATATTTGCAATTTATTTACATACTAGAACAAATCCAAAATTTAAAGACCAAGGCACGAATTCGGCATTTATGGCTTCTATAGGATTTCTCCTAATTTGGATATGCTATTTTGGGATCAATCTATTAGGAATCGGATTCCATAGTTATGGTTCATTCCAATTAATATCTAATTAAAGAAAAAAAACTATATGACGAATACATAAAAACATCGTCTGATACACAATGAAAATTTGTGGGAATTTTTGAAAACCGTTTGAATGGGGGAATTATTCAAATGGTTCTCAAAAACTCTAGATGTATCTCATTACAATTCTAATTCACTCTTCTTTTTTTTCATTTTACAACAAAGAATCGTGAAAATATGAAAGTCAAAGAATTATAAGACTTTATTTCCAATTAATGAAAATTTTATATATTGAAAATATATAAAATTAGTATCTATAAAAATAATTAGATAGTATAACTTGTACCTTGTCAACCGATAATGGGAGAACGAAATCAGGATAAATACCAATTCCTATTACAGGTAGGAACATACAGATCGAAACAAATAGTTCTCGTGGTCCAGAATCAAAAAAATTAGAGTTTGGAACATTGAATAGCTTGTATCCATAGAAAATCTGACGTAACATAGATAATAAAAAAATAGGAGTTAATATCATTCCAATTGCCATTACAAAAGTAATTAACATTTTTGGTATGAAAAGATATTTTGGGCTGGTAATTATTCCAAAAAATACTAATAATTCTGCAACAAAACCACTCATTCCGGGCAATGCAAGAGAAGCCATCGAGAAACTATTAAACATGGTAAATATTTTTGGCATTGGGATAGATATCCCCCCCATCTCTTCGAGATAAACAAAATACATTCTATCCCAACAGGTTCCTCCTAAGAAAAAAAGTGCAGCACCAATCAATCCATGAGAGAGTATTTGTAAAATGGCTCCATTGAGTCCCATGCTAGTTATAGAACCAATTCCTATAATTATGAAACCCATATGAGAGACGGAAGAATAGGCAATACGTTTTTTTAAATTGCGTTGACCGAGAGAGGTTAAAGCTGCATAAAGGATTTGTATTATTCCTACTATCACTAACCAGGGAGAAAATCTAGAATGAGCATGAGCTAATAATTCCATATTGATCCGAATCAATCCATATGCTCCCATCTTTAATAAGATTCCAGCTAAAAGCATACATGTACTGTAATGTGCTTCCCCGTGGGTATCTGGTAACCATGTATGTAGGGGTATCATCGGCGATTTGACAGCATAAGCAATAAGAAAACCAAAATAGAATATTATTTCCAATGCTGTAGGATATGATTGATTAGCTAATTTTTCTAAATCTAATGTTGGTTCATTGGAACCATATAAACCTATACCTAGAACTCCTATTAAGAGAAAAATGGAACCTCCTGCAGTGCACAAAATAAACTTTGTAGCCGAGTACAGGCGTTTTTTTCCTCCCCACATGGATAAGAGTAAGTAAACAGGAATTAATTCTAATTCCCACATGATGAAAAAAAGCAAAAGGTCTCGAGAAGAAAATAATCCTATTTGGCCACTATACATTGCCAACATTAAGAAATAGAAAAATTTCGGATTTCGAGTAACTGGCCAAGCTGCTAAAGTAGCTAAAGTAGTTATAAATCCTGTCAGTAAAATTGGTCCTATGGAAAGTCCATCGATTCCCAGTCTCCAGTGAAAATCAAAAAGATTGATCCATTTAAAATCCTCCTTCAATTGGGTTAATGGATCGTCCAATTGAAAATGATAACAAAAAACATAGGTCATTAGAAGGAGCTCTAGGATACATATACATAGAGTATACCACCTATACACCTTATTTCCCCTATGAGGTAAAAAGACAATTGAAGAACCTGCAAATATGGGCAAAACAATAAGTATTGTTAACCAAGGAAAATAACTCGTGATAAAGACAAGATAAATTTTTACCAGAAAACCCCGTGCTCGGGAGAAGAATAAGATATTTTCTTTTCTCGAGTACGGGTCTCTGTCGGTAAAGAGGAATCAAATGATTCAAGCGGAGTTTTTTGTCACATATTAATAAGAAAGACCCATGCTGCGAGTTGTTTCATGCCATAAATAAACACGAACACTCAAAAAATCCGTTGGACAAGCGGATTCACATCTCTTACAACCTACACAATCCTCGGTTCTTGGCGCAGAAGCAATTTGCTTAGCTTTACATCCATCCCAAGGTATCATTTCCAATACATCCGTGGGACAAGCTCGAACACATTGGGTACACCCTATGCATGTATCATAAATTTTTACTGAATGTGACATTGGGTCTATAAATTTCAGTTTTGAACACAAAATATTTCAATCTAGTATAATGATATAAATCATTATATTTTATACCAGATGAATCAATGATTTATCAAAATTTGAAGAATCAAGATATTTTAAAATATGTTTATGAGAAAAGGCCAAGATACTTTGATTTATTTTTAAATAACCATAAAATATACCATATGAATTCAATTCATGTTTATTTTATGAAATTTTTAGATTAATATAAAGATCTTAATTCTTATTTCTTTAGATTCTATCTATTTTAATATAGAAAAATTATGACTAATTATTTAGCAAATTCGATTGATTGATACGAATTGATTTTCTGTTACGATGGATCGACGAAATAATAGCTAGTCCAATAGCTGCTTCAGCAGCCGCAATGGCTATAACAAAGATTGAGAAAATTTCTCCTTTTAATTGCCGACTATCAAATATATCGGAAAATGCGACGAGATTCATATTCACCGAATTCAGTAGAAGCTCAAGACACATAAGTGCTCTAACCATGCTTCGACTTGTGATCAGTCCATAGATACCGATAGAAAATAAAAAAACACTCAGAAAAAGTACATGCTCTAACATCATTGACAAATTCCTCATCAATCTTGATTCATTTCAATATGAACAAAAATTCAACCAATTAAGTTGAATAGAATAGAAGAATTACAGGATAAAAGAGCATATTCACAGTAGATTTCAATAAAAGAGATTGAATCCTTTTTCATTCTTTGAATTCTCAAAATAGAAGTTCTTATTTCTTATTATATTATTGACGAGCCATAGTAATTGCACCTATCAAGGAAACTAAAAGAATTATAGAAATGAGTTCAAAAGGAAGATAAAAATCTGTGGATAAATGAATCCCAATTTGTTGAACGTTATTTATTAAGTCCTGTTCTATAATCTGATTTGATTTTGTAGTCCGAAAAATTCCATACCATGAGGTATCTGGGATAATAGTCATTAATGAAAAAAAAATACTTATACAAATCTGTGAAGTGATCCTATCTCCAATGGTCCACAAATAGGAATCATTGGAATATTCTGAACCGTTCATGAACATAACAGCAAATATGATTAATACATTAATGGCTCCCACATAAATAAGGAACTGTGCGGCAGCTACAAAATAAGAATTCAATGAAATATAGAATAAGGATATACAAACAAGAACCAATCCCAATGAAAAGGCAGAATCAATGGGATTCATAAGTAATACTACTCCCAGACCTCCTAATATAAGAACTGATCCCAAAAAGACTACAAGAATATCATGTATTGGTCCAGGTAAATCCATTATGAAATAAAAGAAAAATAAATAAGTCAAAATATTTCATGACCTTACTAAGGGGGCCAGGAAAGGGACTATTTTCTTATATGATATTTTCCTAATTGAATAAAAAAAAATCATATAGATAAAATAAAGTTATTTGGCTAATCCTACTTGATTCCAAACCAAATCTTAGTAATTGGTAATCGTTCTTGAACCAAGGGGTTTTTCTTTTTTCATTTGAGTTGTTGAATCCATAACTGTTTGAATTGTGTAATCTCCAATTATTGACATTGGTAACCGACCCAAAGAAATTTGATTATAATTCAATTCGTGACGATCATAAGTAGAAAGTTCATATTCTTCAGTCATCGATAAACAGTTTGTTGGACAATACTCGACACAGTTACCGCAAAATATACAGACTCCAAAATCAATACTATAATGAAACAATTGTTTTTTATTAATATCTTTTTCAAATTTCCAATCAACAATAGGAAGGTCTATGGGACATACGCGAACACATACTTCACAAGCAATACATTTATCGAATTCAAAGTGAATTCGACCACGAAAACGCTCTGATGTGATTGATTTTTCATAAGGATATTGAATAGTAATAGGTAAACGATTTGTATGGGATAAGGTAATTATGAAACTTTGTCCAATGTACCTTGCAGCTCGTATTGTTTGTTTGCCATAATTCATGAACCCAGTAACCATAGGGAACATATTATAGATATCCATGAATAAAATTTATTTTTCTTTCTCTTAGTTTAGATAAGTTATGAATATAGAATATCATTATTGTTTTCTCTTCATTTCTTAGTTTTTTTAGAGTTTTATAGTGAAACAAGTTGAGAAGAAGTTGTCAATAATAGATTACCTAGAGAAATAGGTAAAAGAAATTTCCATCCAAGATTTAATAACTGATCCATTCTCATCCTAGGTAAAGTCCATCTTGTTGTGATAGGAATGAACAGAAACAAATAAGCTTTAGCTAATGTAATAAATATACTTATTGCTATTACAAAGACTCTAAACATTTTATTTATTCCAAAAAGTTCAGTAATAGATATGTATGGAATGTAAAAATTCCACCCACCTAAATAAATAATTGTTACAAATAATGAAGAAACTAATAGATTTAGGTAAGAAGCAAGATAAAAGAACCCATATTTTATACCTGAATATTCGGTTTGATAACCTGCTACTAATTCCTCCTCTGCTTCTGGTAAATCAAAAGGTAATCTTTCACATTCTGCTAGAGAAGACATTAGAAAAACTAGAAACCCTATAGGCTGACGCCACAGATTCCATCCCCCAAAACCATATTTGGACTGTGCCTCAATTATATCAACTGTACTTGAACTATTAGATAATTATAGTCGATGATAACATCACTGCTCCAATCGCTATTCCAAAACCGTACATGAAACCTAAGCTTCATACGGCTCCTCTATGGCCACAAATAAATGTAAGGTAAGGACTTATTGCTTTCCTTGGACTCTATAGAAATAGAATTTAAAAGAATGTAAAGATACTTTGGGGGTTGGAGAGTTCACAATTTGACCAATGACCAATAAAATTCTGTCTGCTAGAATAAGAAAAAGCACTTCCGAATTTATCTCATCCTTTATAATGATATAATCAGAATTTCTAAAATTTATCTTTGTTCAGCAATAACTTAATCCTTCAATTAAATGCTCGTCATAAATAGAAAGAATTGGGCATTAGTTAATGAATCATTATTATTAACTTTTTCTTCTATTATTGTATTGCATTCTATTTGTCTTGTTCCTGTTCTTCTTTCTGAAAACTAAAATCAAAGAAAATAAAGGATTAATTCGTTCTTGATAGTTATTTCTTTAATCAGCGAATAGTAGCATACTCTAGATCGGAATCGTGGGGAAGTACTGCTTGATTATTTCTACCAACTTCAAGCCCTTATTATGATTCATTTTATGCAAAGTTTTATGCAAAAACCCCCTTCTTTTATTACCTTACATTATTTCTATTACTTATCCTTTGCGTACTTTGGTGTTCCTAACTGCCCACTTTTTTTTGATTGATCCCCAGTATATTAAGAAATACTTTACTGTTGATCTTTTGCATCCGCTTCAAGATATTAAAGATATGACGATTAATCAAAAAATTTAAATAAATTTCAATCTTGGGATCAACAACTTATGTTTACTTCAATTTCCTTCTTATACTCTAGGGAATGAGATTATTTTTTACTGCAAATTGAGGAGCAGTTTTGTTTCACTCATATAACTATCTGGTTTAACTCATCGAACTGAAATGTTGAAAAAAAAAAAAGAAAGATATTTGTTCAAGACTTTCAATTTCTTTCTTTTTACTTACTTTATAAAGTTTATAAAGTAAAGCTTGAAAATGAAATAATATAAGATTTTTTCTTATATTATTTCATTTTCAAGCTTTATAGATTTAATTAGATTTCTATTGTATTTAAATTTCAATTCATTTTTTATCTCTTTTCTAGAAAAGAGATAAAAAAGTTCATGTTCCAACGAATCACACGTAGAGATATTGCTAAAACACATATAGTTAATGGTATTTCATAACTAATTGATTGAGCTGCAGCTCGTAGACCGCCTGAAAAGGAATACTTATTATTTGATCCATATCCTGACATAAGAAGACCAATGGGTACAATGCTTGAAATGGCAATCCATAAAAAAACACCTATACTAAGATCAGCTAAAACAAGGTGATATCCAAAAGGAATTACTAAATAACTTAGTAGAATTGATATAACTGCTATAGAAGGCCCCACCCTAAACAAACGAATACTCCCTCTAGATGGAAGAAGATCCTCCTTCAGAAATAGTTTGGTTCCATCCGCTAAAGCTTGAAGAATCCCTAATGGGCCAGTATATTCAGGTCCAATACGTTGTTGTATTGCTGCGGATATTTTTCTTTCTAACCACACAATGACTAATACCCCCATTGTGATTCCTAAGACAAGGGTGAAAATGGGCACAAAAATCCATACGAGTCCATAGACTTCTTTTAAGGATTCTAATTTATAAAAAGAATTAATAGTTTGTACTTCTGTCGTATCAATTATCATTTCAACGATCAACTTCTCCCATAATGATATCTATACTACCTAGTATCGTCATGATATCAGCCAATTTCATTCTTTTAACTAGCTGAGGAAGAATTTGCAAATTGATGAAACCGGGTGGACGAATTTTCCATCTCCAGGGGAAAACACTACTATCTCCTATTAAATAAATTCCTAATTCTCCTTTTGGAGACTCTACCCTTACATAAAGTTCTTGTTTTAACAATTCAAAATTGGGTGAAAGTTTTTTAGTAAGAAATCTATATTCAAAATTATTCCATTCGGAATTCTTTGTCGTATGAAAGCGTCGTGTTTCTAAATTTTCATAAGGTCCTCCAGGAATTCCTTCTAAAGCCTGTTTAATTATTTTTATGGATTCTTCCATTTCACCGATTCGTACTAAATAACGAGCTAATGTATCACCCTCTTTTTGCCATTTGATTTCCCAATCAAATTTATTGTAACACTCATAACGATCAACTTTACGAAGATCCCATTGTATTCCAGAAGCTCGTAACATTGGTCCTGATAAACCCCAATTTATTGTCTCCTCCCCACTAATAATGCCCACTCCTTCAACTCGTTCCAAAAAAATGGGATTTCGCGTAATAAGTTTTTGATACTCAACAACTTCTGTTAAAAAATAATCACAGAAATCAAAACATTTATCTATCCAGCCATAAGGTAAATCCGCAGCTACTCCTCCGATGCGGAAATAATTATGCATCATCCGCATACCTGTGGCGGCTTCGAATAGATCATATATAAATTCCCTCTCTCTGAAAATATAGAAAAAGGGAGTCTGTGCACCTATATCGGCCATAAAAGGGCCAAGCCATAACAAATGGGAGGCTATACGACTTAGCTCCAGCATAATCACTCTGATATAACTGGCTCTTTTAGGCACTTGAACACTTTCCAATCGTTCTGGTGCATTTACTGTTATTGCTTCTGTGAACATAGTAGCTAAATAATCCCAACGTGTTACATAAGGCAAATATTGTATAATTGTTCGGTTTTCCGCTATTTTTTCCATCCCTCTGTGTAAATAGCCTAATATAGGTTCACAGTCAATAACATCTTCACCATCCAGAGTAACGATCAGCCGAAGAACACCATGCATTGATGGGTGGTGAGGGCCCATATTGACTATTATAAAATTTTTTCTTGGAGCCGGTACAGTCATATTTTTTTCCTTAATTCTTTATTTTATGAATTTCTTAAAATTAAAATGAAAAATATAATGCTAATAACTGAACTAATAAAAAAGAATTAAAAAACAAAAAATAACAATGATAAGAATAAGAAACTAAAAGAAAAAATTCAAATGAAATTAACGATTTTTTGGTTCCCGAATATCTAATTGATCCATTAATTTCTTATAACGCACTTTATTTTTCTTTGAAAAATAAGTCAATAATCGTTGACGTTTTCCCAGAATTATTCGTAGACCTCTTTGCGATAAAAAATCTCTTTTGTGCAATTCTAAATGTAAAGTAAGTTTCCGTATCTTGCTGGTGAAATGGAATACTTGAAATTCAACAGACCCACTATTTTTTTCTTTTTCTTCTTGTGTAATAACCGAGATTAATGAATTTTTGGCCATAAATTAATATTTTTATCTGTCTTTTCTGTGAATTTTACCGATCAGGAAAAATAATAGTATTTATTATGTTAGTTATTTTCATCTAGTATACATCAAAATTGGATTTCTTTTATTCATATACTCATTTGTTTTTTGTTTATGTAGTTAGTTTCTATTTTCTATATTTGATCCAAATTCAATTGAAAATTGAATTTGGATCAAAAGATCTTATATATATATATATATGTATTCACGAAAGATAACAATTTCCATTCTTTTGACTTAAAGGGATTACGCTCCTCCTAGTGAAATTTTATACACTATAAAATCAACATTATATATTAGAATTTTATACAGTGTATATATTGAGGCTTTTATCTACCGAATATATTACACAATATTGAGGAAATCCACTATAAAATCTTTCATTTTCATTGGAATTGAATTTATTCTGAATTGTGAATACATATGTATTCTTGCCATACTGAAACGACTGCTGTTATTGGTATTAAACCAATAGCGATTCATACAAGCTAAATCTTCTAATCGATAGTTGGGCCAAAGAAATAATTTTAATTTCATCAAATTTTTTTCATCTGGATTAATATGCTTGTCCTTATTCAAAACTTTCCCACAGTTTCTTATTTTGTTTTTATTGCAAAATCTTGGGTTTTTATCCACAACATTCCAATTTTCGGAATTGAAACAAATTCGAATTCGAAACTCTCTCCTACGTACGGGAGATAAAATATTTTCAGGAACAAGGAAATCATAATTATTTTTGTTTGCGCTAAAAAATATGTTGCTGTGTCGTACAATGGATTTTTCGAACTCCCTTTTTTCAATATATCTTTTTTTTGTGTATTTTTTATTTGTTTGGTGCTTCTTCTTATCGACCAATGAAATATCTATAGTTTGATATATAATAGATTTTCCGTCCCTTCTTATAGATAGACAAATTGGTTCAATAATAAATACTCCCCTTCTTATTAAATTTTTAAGAACTAAGTCCTTTTCAATAAATATTTTTTCTAGGTTTATTTCACCTTTTTGAACCGAGGATATAGCAGCTTCCTTTAGATCTTTTACTCCAAGTAGGATACAAAACGTCCTTATATTTTTCACCATTTTTTCACTTGAGATATTAGTCCGTTTTAATTGAAAAAGTAAAGAGTTTTTTAAAATGGAATCTAGTTCCATTTCCTTATTGGTCTTATTAAGATCTTTTTTTTTTTTATCTAATATATGAAGATTTTTATTTGGATTTCTGTTGATGTTTTTACTTTTTTCATTTGTATAAAAATTGAAAAAGAGTGATTTTATTGGGATAATCCAAGGTTGAATCTTATATACATCAAAAAGTAGTCCAAGTTCTGGAAAGAACCAAGGTTCTAGATTGGCATGATTTGATGCGATATCATAGAACCTTTTTTTATTCATTCCCATGCAATCAAAAAAGGTTCTATGATTGCATGATATGATCTCTTGATGAATCATATTCCTTTTATTAAAATTATTAATTTCAGTCTTAACCTTTTTATGAATCTTTCTGTGAATATCCGCATTGGTCCATATCTCAATATTTTTTCTAAAAAAAATAGAAAGAATTCTACAATCAAAATATTTTCTATCCAAATTGGTATTCCTATCAATAAGATATTCTTTTTCTATAGAATCATTACTAGGTATACTTACCAATACATAAAATGATTCAGGTTTAGATGTAGTGAAATGATATGGAATTTCTTGGGCCCCTTTTATTTCTAATGTCGATTCAGAAATGTATGAATTAGGGGGGTTTATGTATTTATATGATAAAAGATCATATCTGTAATGTTTTTTCCATTTGTCTTTTTGACTCATAAATGAATTCGCTGCATAGTCATTTTTTTTCATGGAATTCACTTTTTTATAGAAATCCAATTTAATTGATTCCCCTTTTTTAATAATACGAGGTTTATTTCTTTTATTTTGCCATTCTTTAGGTACCAATCGAGACCCTTTTTTTTGAGATAAATCATATTGATAATGACCTTTTAACCAGTTTTTCCATTCGTTCATTACATATGTATGAATTTTTTTATGTCTTGATTTAGGATGAAATATTCCGTGTATCATACAAAAGTCTTTTAATTTATCCTTAAAAAAGGGAGAGTTCCCTTGATATTGAAGTATAGGTCTCAAGTGATACTTATTAAATAATTGGTTAAGTAATTGGGTTTGTGATAATTTGTAAAATACATATGCTTGGGATAGGGAAGATAAGTTCCAATAAATATTAGAATTTTGATTGCTTTTTTCAGTATTATAAGTATTTGAAAAAAAAAAATTTATAGTCAAAATCAAATTCATTGTATTTTTATTTTTTTCATCAATTTCTTCTTTTTTTTGATCTCTTTTATTGTTGTAAATGGATTTATTAAAGATATTTTTTGTTGATTCAAAGAAAAGTTCTGCATTTATCTTAGAAAAGGTAATGGAACATAGCAAAATATCTATGTATATTTTTTCAATGAGTGATTTGATAAAGTAGTGTGATTTACGCATTAATCGAATATTTTGCCTTTTTAAAATTTTCCAAAGATGTTTATGTGATTCCAATATTTTATTATCATAAATTTGAATTATCTCTTTTTTTTTCTTTTCTTTTGCGGCTTGTTCAATTTGATTTTTTATTTTGATTGTCTTATCAGAAAGATCTTGAATTTTTCTTTCGATTAGTGAATAATTTAACCAATTCATCGGTCGAATTAGAACGGAAGATTCGCGAAGAATCTTATTATTTATTTTGAAATCTTTCTCATTTTCATTCGGTTTATATATTTTTTTTTTCTTCAATTCAAATAATAAAGTGAGATTTACTTTCTCTAGTTTTTTTATTATTAATTTTATAACTCGAATTATTTTTATAACCCATTTTGGTTTTTCTTTTCTAACTTTTAGAATTCTTTTTTTCTTTAAAAATTTTAAAATTTGGATAAATTTCTTTTTCACCTTTCTATTTATTTTTTTGAGTTCTTTAGAAATGTTTTTAAAAAAAAAAGGTTGTTTTCGGGTAGAACCAAAGTGAAGTTGTGTTTCCGTTCCCCAAAGTGTTAAAAAACAAAAATTTTGTTGTTTATTTTTTTTTTTTATTTTATCTCTATGGTTAGATCGTACCTTAGATTTTTGCCAAGGTTTTAGACGGAAAGGATTTACAATCTTTATCTGAATACCTTCCATTAACCAATCTGGGGGAAATTCTGTTTCTGATAATTGAACACCATTATATGTGCATTTAATATATTTTTCTTTATTCCATTTCTTAAAATCCTTGTGCCATTCCGGGTCTTGGAATAATAAAATACGGAAAATATTTTTAGCTATGATTAATAAAGGCAATATCATGTATTTTCTAATAAATGATTGGATTAGTAACGTAAAACCTCTTATTGCTTGAGTATATAGAAGATTATCCAAAAGTTCTAATCTTTCTGATCTTTCTAACTCTTTATTTTGATCTTTTTTTGTATCTTCATTTTCAAAATTTTCCATTTTAATTTTTGATTCTTGTTTTATTCCCATCCAATTCCTAAAAATTAGATTCTTCATTT